TTTATGAAATACAAGATGCTCATTGAATAAAAATTGAATAAAATAATAAGAAACAAATCCTCAATACTACAACTCTAGATATTGATATTCAAGGAATATTTGTGCGTTCTCTTATAGAGCAAGAGAACCATTCAAGTCTCATTCATATTTTTATGAGATACAGATAGACTAAATAAAAAACACAAAAAATTCGGGATTCATTAGATTCTCAAATTTTGAAGATATTTTTTGGACGAGCCGAACTAAAACTAATAGGATGAATTAAATGAGTTCCGCATCATGAACTTTGTACCGTGTGCATCTCTTAGATGAGCTAGATAAAGTCACATAGGAGAAAATGAGGGAATAAAATATGAAAAAAAAAAGAGGGTCGGATTCTATTTGTACTCTATCTGAGATGCCTCTTAGATACTCCCACTTTCATTCAGTCTTTTAATCAAAAAATTCAACCTTTCGGATCTATATCTATATATCTATATTTATAGATATAATTAAATTGTAGAATAGATACTCATAGATAAATTAATCATGTGCCAGGAACCAGATTTGAACTGGTGACACGAGGATTTTCAGTCCTCTGCTCTACCAGCTGAGCTATCCCGACCATTTCGGATGCGCCGTCCCCCCTCATTTTATTAAATGACTTAGGTCTATGTCAATTAAAAAAAGGCGAAAAAGTTTTTTATCCAGGACCTGGAATGTTTTGTATCTTTTAAAATAAAAAGAAAGACGGCTTCGTAAGTTTCAATCGGATTAATGATTTGGATTGTTAATCATTCCAATTTTCAAGGGGGATTCCTTGTTTTGCTCAAAGACGATTGTTTGTATGTGTATCCCCCAAATAAAAACGGATACTTTTGTGAAAAAATCGAATAAATGAGAAAGATAATGAATTTTGAACCCTTAACGAAAAGAAAGAATAGGATAAAAAATTAGGGAGTCGAGCGGTTGGGGATAGAGGGACTTGAACCCTCACGATTTCTAAAGTCGACGGATTTTCCTCTTACTATAAATTTCCTTGTTGTCAATATTGACATGTAGAATGGGACTCTATCTTTATTCTTGTCTGATTAATCTTTTATCTATCAGACTATGGAGTGATTTTTTTTTATCAATTAATATTTGATCCTTTCTTCAACTTGGAATCGATTCTAAATCGTTTTTTATTTTGTTTCATATTTCTCAAAAATATGAATTCGGGTCCTTATTAATCTTAATCATTTGAGATAGTATTTCAGTACCTATAGGTATGTATATAGGGTTCCCTTTTACTTTCTCTTTTCTGGAGTTTTGATGGAAGGATTCCTTTACTTTACTAAAGTAACGCAGTCACCCCCGTTTGTTAGAACAGCTTCCATTGAGTCTCTGCACCTATCCTTTTTTATTCTATCTGTATGATACGAACCTTTGTTTGTTTTTGGAAAACCGGATTTGGCTCAGGATTGCCCATTTTTAATTCCAGGGTTCCTCTGAATTTGAAAGTTATCACTTAGTAAGTTTCCATACCAAGGCTCAATCCAATTAAGTCCGTAGCGTCTACCAATTTCGCCATATCCCCTTTTTCTTTTTGTTTTGAGATTAAGATCTTATTATTATGCCATTCCCTTTTTTCTTTCATTAATATTCTACTAGAACTGTTGAAGTTATTAGATACCGATTCCTGTAAGAGTTTTTCCTCTTATTTTTTTGGATTTCTTGTCTCTCTTCTTTCATCTCTATCGAAGACCGTATTTGGTCTAATCAGAAATGATTCTATCGTTTCTGTATCCGCAATTCAATATATATATATACTACAATTGTATATGCCTCCCTTCCTCTCATTTTTCTCGTGCAATTTTGAATACTCAAACGGTCGATTCTTTTCTTTTTTTTTTTCATATTAATTATGAATAACTAAGAATGAAAAGTATGAAACATTAATAGCAAAGATTCCAGTAGTTTGCTAAATTCCTATGCATGTACAATTTCTGTTAGGCGAGCCCGCTTAGCTCAGAGGTTAGAGCATCGCATTTGTAATGCGATGGTCATCGGTTCGACTCCGATAGCTGGCTTTTCTCTATTTGTTTGATTTTTTCCATGATTGATAATGTCTTTTTGAAATATTAAAAGGGCTTTTTCCCCTTTTTCCAAGCGGAACAACTCAAGAACAAGACAAGAACTTTTTTGTTTTCACACTCGATTTTCTATATACATTATTTATGTATATGTATATACAATAAGATCCGAATATTAATACAATCTATCTCATTATTTTTTGCAATTGCAATATAGTATTGCATTGAATTTTGCCTCATTTATCATATTTATCGTTATTTATCATATTTATCGTTTAATTCAGTTTGCATTTAAATTTCAAAAAAAAAAAGGAGTCTTTATGTCACGTTACCGAGGACCTCGTTTCAAAAAAATACGCCGTCTGGGGGCTTTACCGGGACTAACTAGTAAAAAGCCTAGAGCTGGAAATGATCTTAGAAATCAATCACGCTTCGGTAAAAAATCT